AAAGAAAATTCCTTTTTCCCTGCGCCTAAATGAAATATTAAATAATGGTAGACTGGAAATGAAAGCCCTTTCTTTTCTCGCATTCGTTCTCTATTGCATTGCTGGAACAAAACAATATCGGATTCTGAAATCAAGGAAAGATATTGAAAAATCTATTTTCGAAATATAATATACTTTTATATATATATTGGAAAAGAATAGCGATTTATTCCTATGCAGCATCCATTAACAAGAAGAGAAAATAAGAAATATCGAATATCGACAAATTCTTGTCTTGTGTGGTTTAAGGAAAAAAAACCGCTTTCCACAATTTAATATATATCATCGAATTTAAATATCAGAATAGCTGATATAGTCATGATTCAAGGGGTCAGGTCCACTTACATTTTTTTAATATTAACACTATCCGTATTATCCGCTGAAAAAAAAAGAAGACTAAGACTTGATTTTCATGAAAAAGCCCTTTATCGGATTTGAACCGATGACTTACGCCTTACCATGGCGTTACTCTACCACTGAGTTAAAAGGGCCCTATTCAATTCATGAATTAACCATTTTATATTATGAGTCTACTACATATATACATATATGCAGTAGACTCATAATGGACAAAAAATTTGTATTTACCTAGAAAGTGGGTAAAATTTTTCTCGTTTTTGCATTTTATGGCTTAGTGCGAGATAGTGATAGGCATATTATATTGCATCTCAACGATAAACGAAGCAATGAGTGAAAATGGAAGAAAATAAATGAAATGAAACTAAATGGGGTTTTACCTCCCCTACCCCTTTTTTCTGTCCGGCTAACCATTGCCTGAACTGAAGGAATCCTATACTTCCTTTCGTTATATCGAATAGTATGGGATGCTTCATTCATGAAGCATCAACCCCCCCAAAAAATGTTATGATTCTATAGAATCATAACATAGAAAGACTCTTCGGATCTAGCCATACCATTAGATTATATTGACAATTCCAAAAAACTGTTCATACTATCATCATAGTATGATGACGGTCGGGCGGATATGCCCCCATCGTCTAGTGGTTTAGGACATCTCTCTTTCAAGGAGGCAACGGGGATTCGACTTCCCCTGGGGGTAGGGTACTACAAAAGGAAGTTGATCATGGATTATCAATAAGCCTAGAATGAATTCTTCCTGGGTCGATGCCCGAGCGGTTAATGGGGACGGACTGTAAATTCGTTGGCGACATGTCTACGCTGGTTCAAATCCAGCTCGGCCCAAAAAATCACCGCTCCATGAGTATAATATAACCAATTTGTCCTACAGAAAAGAAATGCTTGATCTGCAGAAATGAAGGAAAAGGGTCAATTTTTTGCTCTATTTATATTTTTTTCTCATCTCATTGAAAGGTTGATTATCCACTTTAACAATAAAAAAAAAGAATCACTAGTTACTAACTAGTTACTAATAATCCGCGGCACTCTCGCTAAAGCCCGTGTTTATGTGGATATGATATCACTATATCATTCGTGTATCTGTTACGTTACAACATGACAATTCTTATGAAACCATAAGAATATGTATGCTATACACCTTGCTGGGATTGTAGTTCAATTGGTCAGAGCACCGCCCTGTCAAGGCGGAAGCTGCGGGTTCGAGCCCCGTCAGTCCCGAACTAGGATCCGATGAATTTCTCAATTCATTTCTCTATTTTTCGCGAAAGGGAAGAGGGGGAGCCGAATCGAATCCCCGGTGCGGGGAGGGGAATTTTTTTTCTTTTGTTTCGCATTTATCATCAGATAAATATGGGAATTTCCATTTCTTTTCCGAGTTCTTTCCCTAGTACTGATTGATAAGGGAGAGACATATGTCGATTGGTACAATCGGTAGTATTGCTATATTCAGTATTTTTTGTTCAAATATTTGATTTTTTATACTAAATCCTTTATTTTTCCATCTCACTTATACTGTTTGTATCTGTGTATGACCCAGACAATACCAGTCATATGATACCTCGTAATTTTATGTACATAATTCTATGTATATGTATGTATTAAGTAGGGAAGTTGTATAAAGAAGATAGCTAATAGGTTATGTTATAGAAAAGAAAAAGTGGAAAAAGGGTATGAAAATCTAATGATTGATGTGTATTTCTGATCAAATCAAAAATGATATTTTTGATTTAGTATGATAAAAGATCTTTCCTTTCTATGTTATACTACTACTATATTATTGAATTTTCGACGATGAATTGATTTGATAGATCAGAAATTGTTATTCATAATATTGATCTGATTCAGTATCATCGGGATGCAATTAATCCCGTTGAATTTGCAGGAGTCAAATTTATCATCTCTATGGGATTAGATCCCGAGTTATTGCGAAACAAAAGAAGATTGGATTATGGAAGTAAATATTCTCGCACTTATTGCTACTGCACTGTTCATTCTAGTTCCTACTGCTTTTTTACTTATCATCTATGTAAAAACAGTCAGCCAAAATGATTAATTTGAATGAAACTTGAATTATTATTAGTTCTTATCGATGATTCAAGAAATGAAAGAAAGGGATTCAAACTCTAAATCTTAAATGAAATGATTAGGCTGGAATCAGAAGTATCGTAGTAAGTATCTAAGCTGGTGTGGTAGAAAGAACTATATATATAGTTCTTTCTACCACACCAGCTATAGTATTGTTTTTATTATTATTATATATAGATCAAATTACAATATGTATGTACATATATTAGATGTACATACAGATAGCACTCTATTTCTTTTAGTTTGATTTCCCATCTCAAGAAGTCATTGATTGAACAATTAACGGATGATCCACGGAGTTAAGTTATACAGTAACTTCTTCGGATTTGTAAAAGGAGTAGAGCAGACCCTGTCCATTTTTCATGCTTAAACATGAGATGAATCAAAAAAAGCATAAAAACTTTTCTAGTAGTCTAAAACAAATGTTAAATGTATGATATGTGGATCGCTCAACAGAAGAAAGATCTAATTTTATTATGTGTCGGATCTCTTTGGCCAATTACTAATCGCTTCGTTTCCGATAGAAAGAAAATATGTATTGTCGTAATAGCAGAACGACTTTCTTTTAGAAAGGTAAAAGAAAAAGGGAAATAAATAAAGAAAAAAAATAGTATTAGTTTTTCTTATTGTAATATCCATAATTATGATAAGAGCTGATTCACTAAAATAGAATATTTAGGAAAAATTAGGTTGGAAAAAATCGCCTATCATGCATGGTAATCATTCATTACTGTATTCCAGTACAATTTGGAAGACATTTTTCTTTTTTTAGGGCTTCGCAAAATGATCAATAAAGAATTGATACGATTCGATTGAGCAATTAGTAGTGCCCAGCCCTAGAGTCCACTCCTTCCCCATACTACAAGTGAAAGGGAAAATGTAAAGACTACCATTAAAGCAGCCCAAGCAAGACTTACTATATCCATGTGAATTATGTCCTCTATTTCTATGAAGGAATTATTCTATTATTGATTAATAATCATAGCGGAATCAATGGCGCAGAGTCAAAATAGGTAAGACTATTTATTGATGAACCAATTCAATGAATACACTCGTAACAAGTTTCTCTATTTTAGGGTTTCTGGTAAAATCAGGAAGCATTTAGTACAAATACGATGATACACACGCCTTTTCCTTGGAAATATAAAAGGAATGCTTCTATATGGAGCATGTAAGAATAGTAAGACCTATTGTTTGTTTTGATATTAATGCCTTTCCTTACTAAGCAAAAAGCATAAAAATATACCATCACGATAGATAACTATCTATCAGATACCTCTATTTCCTATTTGATCTAAGCTTACTGTCCTTCTTTCTGTGAAAGAATCAGGAGAACCCACCACCACTATTAATTAATACATTCTTTTTTTTTAACTTTAACCTTTACTCTTTTAATATAAGAGATCTTGTTATTATAGTCTTTCGTATAATCTCTTCTTCAATTCTAGTAGCAAAAACAGAGTGTCCCTTAGGAACCTTTGGATACCGAGATTTCCGACCTTAGTTCTGAATCCCGGAATTGACTCTCACCATTTATTTGATTTTTCAATTGAATCAAATAAATGGTGAGAGTCAATCATTAAATTAATAAATGAGAGTTGCTTCATCCCTATTGATACCGATTTGGGCTACGCCTAAATTTTGAGAAAAAAAAATGACAGTCTTTTAGAAAACCTACGCCATGGGTTATCAAAATCGAGTATTGACACGCCCACTTAGTCCTTTGCCTCTGCTTCTTGCGGAGCAAGAATTCGTCGAATTAGATCGGCACAAGATAGGAAAGAAATACAAAATCTTTTGTTGATCAGGCGACACCCGGATTTGAACTGGGGATAAAGGATTTGCAGTCCCCCGCCTTACCACTTGGCCATGCCGCCAAATTAGGTCAAAAATGGATAAAAATATTATCTATATTCTAATTCTATTACTCACTCCTTTTTTTATCTTGAATACCATTGTACCTATCCTTTTCAAAAAAGAAATTCCTGTTTTTTATTGGATCTAGTTTAGATTCTTCTCTTCGATTGATTGTATCTTAAAATATACATCGCTAAAAAACATCCCTTCTCCTTTCTATTGAGAGTAGAAAAAATGGATTTCTGGTCACAGACTGCAAAATTCAGGACAAATTGGAACCATTAACAATTTACTTTGAATTAGCGAACGATTCCTCCATTTTTATCTCCAATGAAATTTTGTTTCATTGAATGACAAAAGAAAATCAAATTGATTTATGACTAATCAGTATTCATTTTTTTTTTCAATAATCAATCCTTTTCAATTTCAATTATAATAACATATATGTGTATATGTAAACCCCAGAACAGAAATTGTTACCCAGATACCAAACCTGATCTCTCTCTTATGTACATATCCCTATAGAGAATAGAGAATCCTCCTGTTTCAATTTTTCATTGAATATATTGAATAGAAAATACAAATTTTTACGGAGTGTGACTAATGTTGTCCCAAGTGAAATTACAATAAAAGATGTGATA